ATCTCATAATTATCTATGGCTGTTTATGTCTCTAGCATGACCACTTGATAAAATGTGGAGGAAAGTAGGACAAATGGCCGATACTACTGGAAGGATTCCTCTTTGGATAATAGGTACTGTAGCCGGTATTCTTGTGATCGGTTTAATCGGTATTTTCTTTTATGGTTCATATTCCGGATTAGGTTCATCCCTGTAATAATCGGATGAACTGAGTTGTAGACATGAAAGCATAAGAACTCAACGGGATCCCCCTCGAATCAGACAAGGAAAGAGGGGGTAAGTCCCGTTGAGTTCTTAATAATCATAATCTTTTTTTTTTTAGAGATGTTTCAAAAACCTCCACCTTTTCTGATGATGTTTTTAAAAAATGAACTTCGTTAATTGATTCAGAACATCTGTTACTCAATAGTATCTGTCAATACTTAAAACAAAGAAGGAATCACTCGATTTACCCTTTTTGGATGACTCACAATTATATATAAATAGAATATATTTCTATCAATCAGATATCATGCAAACCCTTTCTATACTAATAGAATAGAACCTTACTCCATTTAATCTAATAAATATTTAATCTAATAAAAGTAAAATTTTTTTTTATAAGTTCGTTGAAATTGAAGAAGTTCTATATTGCTCAATAAATTGACCTATATTTATTTGTCCACTACCACTATGTTACGTAAGAAATCTAAAAAAGGGTTATGATAAAATAAACCTATATAAAAAAAAAAAAAAAATGAAAACTACAAATATCCATTTTTTACGAACGGGATCGAGAATCTTTATTAATTCGACACAAGAAAGGGTTGGGTAAAATTCCGTTTCTTGTGTCAAGGACTAGGAGACGAACAATCTCCCCTAAAATCCTTTGTTCCTCTCATTTATACTTTGGTTTCTATTCTCCGCTTATTTATCTTTTGTTTTGATTCTAGTCAAATATAAAACTATTGATTCATTCTATATCATACCGTTTCAATTTGGATTGAAAAAACAAATAAATAAAGAAGAGTTAAGTAAAACAGTCGCCTTCACAATATACTATGACCAGGAATGCGGTATTAAGTAATTCCCGAAATCCGGTAGAATAAAGAATATAAATAAGCAAAATTTTTTTGATCATACATAATTCCCAACAAAAATTTGTTTATTTTTAGAGCTTGATGTTGATAAATCCGCAGATCTAGAAATTCATTTCGGACAATTGAACCTTCTCAAACTGTTTCTTTTTAAGAACCAAAAAGATTTGTGCCAAAATAACAGATGCCAAGAAGAGCAAAAGACCTTGGACACGTAATGGATCTTGAAGTACTATTTCCGCATCTCCCTGACCAAATCCACCCACATTAGGATTACTCGTTAATGGTTGATCAAGTTTGATGGATTCGCCCTCTGAAACAAGAAGTTCCGGTCCTGGAGGGATAATATCAACCACTTGACGTCCATCCGATGCATCCGCTATGGTTATTTCGTACCCCCCTTTTTCTTTTCGTATTATTTTGCTTACTATACCTGCTGCTGTAGCATTATAAACATTATTGTTACTCTTGCTCCCGTCGGGATAAATCTGACCCCTTCCCCTGTTCCCGCCTACATATATGGGATATTTTAAGAAGTGCACATCTTTCTTAGTAGCGGGGTCCGGGGAAAGAATAGGAAAGGTGATTTCACTATATTTCTGACCAGGAACCGGACCTATCACAAGAATATTTTTTTTAGTGGGACGATAGCTCTGAAAAGACAGATTTCCTATCTTTTCTTTAATCTCGGGCGAAATACGATCGGGAGGGGCTAATTCAAACCCCTCGGGTAAAATAAGAACAGCCCCGACATTCAAAGCTCCTTTTTTACCATTAGCAAGAACTTGTTTCAGTTGCAGATCATAAGGAATTCGAACAACTGCTTCAAATACAGTATCAGGAAGTACCGCTTGTGGAACCTCGATATCCACGGGTTTATTAGCTAAATGGCAATTGGCACATACAATACGGCCAGTCGCTTCTCGTGGATTTTCATAACCCTGCTGTGCAAAAATGGGATATGCATTTGAAAGGGGTGCCTGGGTTAGTATATATATCATGAGCGATACGGAAATGGATCGAGTAATCTCTTTCTTTATCCAAGAAAAGGTATTTTTAGTTTGCATGGTCCAATCATTGATCCCGAAAATTTCTACAATAAAATTAGGTAGGTCGCTAGTATAGTTCCCTATCTATAATTTTGCTATTTACTTAAATATTAAATATAAATAATTTTACTGGAATATTGGAGGAATCCCTTGGATGGGTAGTAAGTACAATTTTGAATGTTTTGCTTATGTACAAAGTAACAAATATTATAATTGGATCGTTCGATCACTTTTCAGTCATTCATTGAATGATAAATCACTACAAGTGAAGGAGATACACGATTTAAATAACGAAAGATCCAATATTTAAAAATTGTATCTAAAATGACTGGAAAAGTAGAAACAAGACCGGATATAATTTGATCATTATGAGCAAATCCAAAATCTTTGTAGACAGAGCCAATCATTAATTCCCAACCGTGGGGCGAGTGGAATCCTATACATAAATCAGTTAATAAAAGAATAGAAAAAGCTTTTATTGTGTCGCTTAAGTTGTATAGGAATTCTTGAAACCAAGAGTTAAGAATAACAAGTTCTTCATTACCTAGAATAGAATAACCACTTAGAATACCGAAACAGATTATATTTGTCGAGAAGTGTAAAATTGTATGGATGCGATCCTCGTTGTGCATCTTGATCAATTGGATCGTTTCTTTGTAGATTTCGATGCGAGGCTTTTGTAAATGTGTTTCCGGGTATTCCTTTATCATTTCGTCCAAACGTAAGAGTTCCTCTAAGTCTATGAATTCTTTTAGAATACTCTTTTCTTGAATATCATTCAAAAAAATTTCGGATTGCCTAGTATTCCACCAATTAGTAAACCAAGATTCCAGACTTTTATTAAATGAGAGAGAGATCCACCAAGGCAAAAATACTATAGATGCAAGATATAGAAGGGAAATTAATACTTTCTTTTTTGCCATTTTTTCGTCTGTGAATTTAAAAATTTTTAATGAACGCACCTCATTCGTCGACTCTATATGATACTAATATTTCTATCAAGCATAAGTTCTATTACAAGTCATCGATGTATTTCCGGATTTTTTTGTGATTCAGTACAGCGGTTAGTCCTTGAATTTAGAAAGAATATAGAATAAGAAAGAGCCCTCTTCAAATTAATAGTAGTCGGATTTCGAGACGAAAGAACTCCCGTTCTATCAAAATATCAAATATTTAGAAAAAAAAATTCTTTACTTTATGATGAAATGTTTTGTTTTGATATATGATGAATCTATCATTTAGATTTGTTACTGAATTGAGTTAAGTGGATTTACATACACATAAAAAAAATTGTGGACATAAACAATTTAGTTTTAGAATTGTTTCATATACGTTTGCTTTGGCTCGAGTAAGCGTTCTGAAGAAACTTCAGTTAAGTTATGCTATAGAAAAAAAGATGATTCTTGAGTTTTTTATCTCTTGCAAAGTATTCATTCTTCAGTTCCTTTTTTCAAAATACTTCAATTGGTACACGCAAGAAATAGGCCAATTCAGCAGCTTTTTGCTCAATCTCTCGTGGAGTAAAATTCTCATCAGTACGAGTCAAGGGAATGGCTCCTTGTCCTTTTATTTCCATATAAAGGACACGACGAGCATAAATACCCTCTTTAATTTCTATTCTGATGGACTGAATGTCTTTCATAAGGAATCGGAGGAATATGCGACGATTTTTTCCAGGAAATCCCCAACGAAAAATACACACTATGCCCTCTTTTATATCGAATCGATCATAACCACTACCTACATTCCACGAAATTGTGCACCACAAATAGGAGCTAATAAAAAGACCTGCGATCCCATAGAAAGACATCACGATACCTTGTGGAAAAAAAATTATTTGCTGAGAAGGAAATAAAGATATAAAATTCCTACCAAAATAACTGGACGTTCCAACCAATAAAAACCCTAATGAACCTAAAAAAAGAATAAAGGCCCAACAGAAATTACTTGTTTTTCGAGACCCCGCTATAAGTTCTACCCATATACGTTCTGATCGCCAACTCATACTCTAACTAGACCTAGTTGCATTTTATTGGAATTGGGAGAATAACAAAAATAATTTTTTTTTTTTTACTTTTTTTTGTTTCCGAAGTAACTCTCATCAACCAGCACTATTATGATGTGAACCTTTAGGGATAATTCATCGAATTTCTTAGATCCAAACTAAAATAATAACATCCCTTTCATATGATTTCCTAATACATATAGATATATTGACTTTACATTTCAGAAATTCTCCCCGATCCCGATCTATTTGAAAATAGTTATAATTCATTTATCATGTTTACACATACATAAGAGCTTATGCCCGAAGGAAGCCGCATATTATACCATATTTTACTAAATAGATATCCGTGTTATGATCCAAGTAAGTCTTGAAAAAAAAATATATATATATAAGTCCTTGTTGTATCTAAAAAATCTTGTTTTTTTGAACATAAAGAGATAAAGAAGCCATTGCAATTGCCGGAAATACTAAGCCCACTAAAGGCACAAAAATGGAGGGGAGACTGTTGAGAGTTATCATAGAATGGGTACCTCGATTTAATATTTGTACCTGTTATTTATTGTTATATTTATTGTTTTATATTTGAACCTTATCCTTATATTGTTATAAAGATATCTTATAATTCATATATAATTGTTATATTATACTAAGTATACCTAAGTGAGTATATATATACTTAATAGGGATAGGGAGTCTATAAGTATATGTTTTAAGAAATATATATTAATTTAAGAAATATATATATTAATTAATAAAATACAATAAATATATAAATAAATGGACCTATTCATCTTTCTACATGTTTCTAATTCATCTTTCTACATGTTTCTACATGAAATATATATATACGATAATCCACCCTTTTTA